TGGAGTAAGGATTTCCAGGAATGGAATAGAGAGATACATCTTAAATGTACCTATAACGGTGTTCCATTATCAGAAACAGAATTTCCAAAAAATTGGTTGACAGATGGTATTCAAATAAAAATATTATTTCCTTTCTGTTGGCACAAATTGAAACTACGACCCTCTCAGAAAGATCTAATGAAAAAGAAAAAAAAAGATTTTTGTTTTTTAACAATTTTGGGAATGGAAACAGAATTTCCTTTTGGTCAACCCCGAAAACGTCCTTCCCTTTTTAAACCTATTTTAAAGGAATTCAAAAAAAAAATTGTTAAATATAAAAAGAAGTATTTTCAAGTTCTAACCGTTTTTAAAGAAAAAACAAAATTACTATTACTTGGAAAAGTTTCAAAAGAAATCAAAAACAAAAAATGGGTTATCGGAGGTGTTCTTTTTATAAAAAAAATAATAAAAGAATTTTCAAAAGTCAATCCAATTCTATTATTTAGATTAAGAGAAGTATATAAATTAAGCGAAATTAAAGAAGAAAAAGATTCCATGATAAGCAATCATATAATTCACGAATCATTTAATCAAATTGCATCTCCGAGTTCGTCAAATTCTTCATTGACGGAAAAAAAAACGAAGGATTTCGCTGATAGAACAAGTAAAATTCGAAATCAAATAAAAAGAATTTCAAAAGAGAAAAAAAAAGTAACTCCAAGAATAAATAATCTTAGTCCTAACAAAACAAATTATAATGCTAAAAGATTCGAAAAATGGCAAATATTAAAAAGAAGAAATGCTCGATTAATCTATAAATTATCCCCTTTTTTAAAAATTTTCATTGAAAAAATCTACACAGATCTATTTTTATCTATCATTAATATTCCCAGAATAAATACAAAAATTTTTCTTAAAGTAACAAAAAAAATTATTGATAAATCGATTTACAATAATAAAAGAAAACAAGAAAGAATTAATAAAAAAAAGAAAACTCCAATTACATTTATTTCGACTATAAAAAAGCCATTTGATAATATTAGTAATATTAAAGAAAATTCACGTATTTTTTATGACTTATCCTACGTGTCACAAGCATATGTATTTTACAAATTATCACAAATTCAAATTAGGAACTCGGTAAGATCTGTTGTTCAATATCAAAGAATCCCCCCTTTTCTTAAGTCTAAAATAAAGAGTTCTTTTGAAAGACAAGGAATGATTCATTCGAAATTAGCAAATAAGAAACTTCTAAGCTATGAAACGAATCAATGGAAAAACTGGTTAAAAGGACATTATCAATACCATTTATCTCAGATCGGATGGTCTAGATTAATACCAGAAAAATGGCGAAATAGAGTTCGCCAGCGTTGTATAGTTAAAAAGGAAAATTTAATCAAACGGCATTCATATGAAAAAGACCAATTGGTTGGTTCCAAAAAAAAATCGGAAGTATATTTAGTATCCAATGAAAAAAGTAATTTTCGAAAATATTATAGATATAATCTTTTATCATATAAATTTATTAATTATGAAAATAAAACGGAATGCTTTTTTTCTAGATTTCCCTTTCAAGGAAATAAGAACCAAGAAATTTTTTATACTTATAACAGGCCTAAAAAGGCCCTTTTTGATATATTGAGGAACATCCCTATTCAAAATGATCTAAGACAGGTTGATATTCCATATATGGAAAAAGCGGCCGATAGAAAAAACTTTGATTGGAAATTTTTCAATTTTTATCTTAGACAAAAAGCCGATATTGAGACCTGGATCATTATTGATACCAATAGGAATCAAAATACTCAAATTCCTACTAACAATTCTCAAATAATTTCTAAAAAAAATATTTTTTATCTTATGATTCCAGAAACCAATTCACCAAACCCCCACAAAGGATTTTTTAATTGGATGGGAATGAATGAAAAAATCCTAAAGCGCCCCATATCGAATCTGGGATTTTGGCTCTTCCCAGAATTTGTGTTACTTTATAAGGCATATAAAACGAAACCTTGGTTTATACCAAGCAAATTACTTCTTTTAAATTTAATAAATTTAAATAGTAGTGAAAATAAAAAGATTAATGAAAAAGAAAAGATAAATTTGTTGATAGCCTCGAATAAAAAGCATCGAAATCAAGAAGAAAAAGAACCCATAAGCCAAGGAGATCATGGATCCGTTCTCTCACAACAAAAAGATATTGAAGATAATTATGCAAGCTTGGATATGAAAAAGGGAAAAAAGAGAAAACAATACAAAAGCAATACAGAAGCAGAACTAGATTTCTTCCTGAAACGTTATTTGCTTTTTCAATTGAGATGGGGCACAACTTTGAATCAAAGAATGATCAATAATATCAAGGCATATTGTCTTCTGCTTAGACTGATAGATCCAAGAAAAATGACTATATCCTCCATTCAAAAGAGAGAAATCAATTTGGATAGAATGCCAATTCAAAGTAGTTTAACTCTTTCAGAATTCATGAAGAGGGGGGTATTGATTGTAGAACCACTTCGTTTGTCTGGAAAAAAAGATGGACAATTTATTATGTACCAAACCGTAGGTATTTCGTTGCTTCATAAGAGTAAGCATCAAATTAATCAAAAATATCAAGAGCAAAGATATGTTTCTAGGACAAATCTGAATGAAACAAATTCACCACATCAAAGAATAATTGAAAATAGAGACAAAAATCATTTTGATTTACTTGTTCCAGAAAATATTTTCTCGTTTAAACGTCGTAGAAAAGCGAGAATTCTAATTTGTTTCAATTCAAAGAATAAAAATTATACAGATAGAAATCCAGTATTTTGGAATAGAAAGAACATAAAAAACAGCAGCCGAGTTTCACATGACAATAACTATCTTGATAGAGAGAAAAATCAATTAATGAAATTAAAGTTCTTTCTTTGGCCTAATTATCGATTAGAAGATTTAGCTTGTATGAATCGTTATTGGTTTGATACCAATAATAGCAGTCGTTTCAGTATGTTAAGAATACATCTGTATCCGCGATTGAAATTCTGTGAATAATACAATTTATATATATATATCCTAAACCCTATTTTTATATACCCTATATATAATATATATTAATCTATATCTATATATAATATAGGGTATATGAAAGTAAACAAATATACAGATCACGTACTTTTCTTGTTTCACATCTCATTCTAGTATTCAATATGAAATGAATTATGAATAATATCTCAATTAGTATTCCAAATGAATCAACAGAAACTTCTTAATTTTAGGTGTAAATTCTTCGATGCGAAAATGTACCAATCTTTTTCTATTCCTATATAAATCCAATTTCAAATTCGCTTGATTGGTTTGAATTCAGAAAAATAGGAGTTATTTCGATTAAATTATTGTATATAGCATATCAAAATTAATGGCATTATTATTACTTATACTTATTACTGATTGGTAAAATCCATATCTGTACAAGGGGAAAGGAGAGTTTTTTATGGTAAAAAATTCAGTAATTTCTATTATTTCTCAAAAAGAAAATAGAGGGTTTGTTGAATTTCAAGTATTCAGTTTCACCACTAAAATAAGGAGACTTACTTCACATTTGGAATTGCACAAAAAAGACTTTTCATCTCAGAAAGGTTTGCGAAAAATTTTGGGAAAACGTCAACGACTACTAGCCTATTTGTTAAAAAGAAATAGAGAACGCTATAAAGAATTAATTGATGAGTTGGATATTCGAGAAATAAAAACTCGTTAATTTGAAGCATGATATCATTTGACGAGCTTAGTCTTGATGAGCTTAGTCGTTTAAATTTTGATGAATTTCTTTTTACTTTCAGCAATGCATGGAAGACTGACTCGGGAAAAACTTATGATTACACCAACTACAAGAAACGACCTCATGATAGTCAATATGGGCCCTCACCACCCATCAATGCACGGTGTTCTTCGACTAATCGTTACTCTCGACGGTGAAGATGTTATTGACTGTGAACCTATATTGGGTTATTTACATAGAGGAATGGAAAAAATTGCAGAAAATCGAACAATTATACAATATTTGCCTTATGTAACACGTTGGGATTATTTAGCTACTATGTTTACAGAAGCAATAACCGTAAATGGACCTGAACAGCTAGGCAATATTCAAGTACCTAAAAGGGCTAGCTATATTAGAGCTATTATGCTGGAGTTAAGTCGTATCGCTTCCCATTTGTTATGGCTTGGCCCTTTTATGGCAGATATTGGGGCACAGACCCCCTTTTTCTATATTTTGCGAGAACGAGAATTGATATATGACCTATTCGAAGCTGCTACCGGTATGCGCATGATGCATAATTATTTTCGTATCGGAGGAGTCGCTGCTGATCTACCTCATGGCTGGATAGATAAATGTTTAGATTTTTGCGATTATTTTTTAACTGGGGTTGCTGAATATCAAAAACTTATTACACGAAATCCTATTTTTTTAGAACGAGTTGAAGCCGTAGGTATTATTAGCGGAGAAGAAGCATTAAATTGGGGTTTATCGGGGCCAATGCTACGAGCTTCCGGAATACAATGGGATCTTCGTAAAGTTGATCGTTATGAGTGTTATGACGAATTTAATTGGGAGATTCAATGGCAAAAAGAAGGAGATTCATTAGCTCGTTATTTAGTACGAATCGGCGAAATGACAGAATCCATAAAAATTATCCAACAGGCCCTGGAAGGAATTCCAGGGGGGCCCTATGAGAATTTAGAAAGCCGGCGCTTTGATAAAATAAAAGACCCTGAATGGAATGATTTTGAATATCGATTTATTAGTAAAAAACCTTCTCCAACTTTTGAATTATCCAAGCAAGAACTTTATGTAAGAGTCGAAGCACCAAAAGGAGAATTGGGAATTTTTCTGATCGGAGATCAGAGTGTTTTTCCTTGGAGATGGAAAATCCGACCGCCGGGGTTTATCAACTTGCAAATTCTTCCGCAGTTAGTTAAAAGAATGAAATTGGCTGATATTATGACGATACTAGGTAGTATAGATATCATTATGGGAGAAG